TAGCTATTTTGCTTCAATTTCTTTCTTTAGACATCCAAAAAAAAATGGAAGATTTAGTTACGATTGGAAATTGACTTTTTATCTTCAGCCATGGATCCTTTACTCATACTTATTCAATTGGAAGTCTTGATCCAATTCAAAAATTATGTTTCGCAATTTCATAATCCAACTTTTCAATTTATAAGTGACTCATGGATACAAATCACGAGAATGTGTATTTTTTTCTCGACTTTATCATTGAGAGGTAAAGGATTAAATCCTTTTAAGAAATAAAGTTTTTGATCGGAATATGAATAAAACCGAAAGACCCTTTAACTATTAAAGGGCTAATAGAACGAATCACACTTTTACCACTAAACTATACCCGCTACAATATGATTATTGTATACAAATGGAGCTTTTGTCGAACAAGATAATTGAGCATGATCAAGATAGGATCATTAAAGAATCATCAAACTTGGAGTGTTGAACTTTTTCGTGGGTAGATAAAAATTTAATGAGATTCGGAAAAGAGGCTTCATTTAATTGAAATTAAATAACTAAAGTTTTCTTTTTTGCTGAAAGAAGATAGATACGGATCGAAAAAAACACTACAATCATAACAGAAAAATGCATTGTCCAGAATCTATAGTTTCTTTTTTAGTTCGGAAAATGAAATAAAATATAACAAGAAAAAAAAATGGAAACCGTTTTTATTCTTTTTGTTGTTGCTTGAATATAAAATATTCAATTGAATATAATAATATAATAAAAAAAATATTTGTGTTTTCAAATCAGATATCAAATAAATCATTATTTATCTATAATTCGTTAGAACAAAAAAAAAAGGCCCGGCTAGGTACTGACCAGGCCAGGCCATCAGAATAACAAGGGCCTTTCGAACAAAATCAACACAAGGAGGTCTTCCTTATTTTTCTTTAGTTCGATTAGTGGCGGGCTCAAGCCCCTCTTTTCGTTTAGAATAGAGAAAAAAGAGAGAGAAAGACTCCTTACATTATGTGTAATGTAGTAATTATCTTTTGCAATTGGGAGAGATGGCTGAGTGGACTAAAGCGTCGGATTGCTAATCCGTTGTACGAGTTATTTGTACCGAGGGTTCGAATCCCTCTCTTTCCGTTTCCGTTAATGACTTGCTTTATTTTATTTTTCAATTTTGAAAATCTTAGTTAAGCGTGTGGAATAGATAAAATCCTAAGAAAATTGGAAAATTTCCCAAGGAAAACCTTTTGGGTTTTATTCTTCACGTCCAGGATTACGCCCCGGATCATTAGATAGGAATCCAAAGATAAAGAGAGAAACAAAAAATATTACTACGGTATAAACGAAGAGTTTCAGAGTAAGCATTACACAATCTCCAAGATGATTTTTTGGAAAAAAAAAGAGAATAGATCTTCCATTTTTCTACCACATATCCTATTTTGACACCACAAAATCTGGTTTTTTTCATGAATTGTCACAAATTCATTTGTTTTTCATTATCAAAAACTTCTTTCATATCCAAATTCGATATTGTGGGAGACCCTAATGGGGTTAGGGTCTTTCACTGGAAAGGGGGTCAAAAATGAGGAAATGGGGGTAAGCCGGATTTATGGCGACTATCCAAGAATTTCAGTGTGCTAATCTAGGATTCATACTCTAAAACTTATCTGATTTTCTCAATTGTTAGAATTTTTCTCGAAGAAATCATGCATTTTCTAAGATATTATTATTAAGGATCTCATCGAAAACTTACAGCAGCTTGCCAAACAAAAGCTAAGAGAAAAAAAAGCACAGGTATGACTGGCATAACATCTACGATTGGATTCAAAAAAGCATACGCTTCAGGCAATTTGCCGAAGAAAAAACTACTCGAATAAAGGGCAGAATTAATACAGATCAAACTAACGATATTAAGCATAACAGACATTTTGTTCTTGGAGATAATTGCATTTTGATTGAGTTTTTGATATAAGGAACAAGGAAGAAAGTAAGTAAGGTAGACAAAAAATCCTTCTTTTTCTTTGAACCCACCCAATCAAAAATCCTCCAATTCTCAAAGGAGAATAGAAGAAATCATACTTTCATACAATATCTTAATTGAATTCTATGTAATGATCAATAAATTAAGTTGAATTCTATATCTATATGTATCAAAATCCTAGTACCAATCTATTCTATAGATATATAAATATTTGGACTGGAGTTGACAAACAACCAATACCAATATTATTGTTTCTTAGTGTAGATTAGAAATTGAAATGGGGCGTGGCCAAGTGGTAAGGCAACGGGTTTTGGTCCCGCCATTCGGAGGTTCGAATCCTTCCGTCCCAGTACATATCCATTTTTTTATGCTCCATTATGACTATAGAAAGAAGTAAGTCAGTGGATAGGAGTAAATCCGTATTCATTTTAATATCTGTGTCTGTTCGAATCTCATTAACAAATGATCAAGTTACATATCATATAGAAATATGTTATGGAGCCGATATATTTTCTTTGAATCTCATTTTATTTAGGTATTTCGTGTTTGGTTCTAAGTAAAAATTGGAAATCTACAGAACAATTGAGGCAGGGGTGATTTCCCCTATCACCCTTTTATTCACTTTATGATAAGAGTCGATTATTGTGAAATATTACTTAATCCCATGTTAAACAAAATCTATAAATATATATCATCTAAAATATATAAAATGAGGAAATATTTCGCTTATATGGTATGTATCGTTCTATTTCAATGACAATAATTTTTCGGTTTTTGTGAAAAAGATTTTTGATACCTTAAATTATTTAAATTCTATATTATAGAATAGAATATCTATAACAGTGACAACTCTTCAGTCTATCTGATAGATACGAAAAACCCTCCTTATTTTTTTTTATTTTCGTAATTTGATTTTCGTAATCAGACGAAAAGAATAAAGATTCAAATCTTAACTTAGATCATTTTTTTATCCATCTCATGAAAAAAAATTGGATTTCGTTTTTCTTTTCTTTTATCTATTTAAAAGTGATGAGTCAATTCAAAAAGAAAGACTTATCTTCCTATGAAGATCAAACGTCATGCTTATTGTCCAATTTTCTTCAAATTAAATAATCAAATTAAATAATGATGTCTAAATAGGAAACTTTTTCAATTTCAATTAGAACTATTTTTATTAAATATTTTTAATGATTGCTTGTAAGTGGAATCTTTATTTGGTACTCAAAAAGTAGGAAATCGTTTAATCTATCCTGTTGAGTCACTTGAAGATGCAGATTAAAAAAGTTATTCGTTTATATATTTCGATTTCTTGCTATTATCTATATATTATTTATGTATGTGAAAGATGCTGTCTTGCTAAGACTTTTTCAGAAAAATCGTTTCATATCATATTATCATATATAGAAGAAAAAGCCTAGATTACGATGTCTATGTACAACTGAACCAATGACTATTCATGATTCCATAATTGAATCAATTCCATACCGGTTCCAAATTAGAGGAATATTATGTTAAAACTTCGTTTGAAACGATGTGGTAGAAAGCAACGTGCGACTTGAAGGACACGATCCGTTGTGGATTTTTCCATCCACCATTTTCGATTTATCTAAGGATGAGAGTGCTCTTGGCTCGACATTGTTTGTTCTGTTACACTCGATTTTTTGTTGGGTTGTAAATAGTCCACGATGAAGCTCGAGTAGAAAGGATTAATTCATTTCTCGGGGGCAAGGATCTAGGGTTAATGCCAATTAATCGGAACAACTTCGTAAACGTATCTTCCATATATAGAAATCGAAAGGATCCAATTTGAGCAAGTTTCCAATTCAAAAGCAATACTTGTTAGAATTTAGTAAACTTTTTCGATTCAAAGTGTATCACACGTGAATCAACTGTCCGTAGGATTCTTTGATAGAAAGAAATCAAAACAAAATAAGGGGTATGTTGCTGCCACTTTGAAAGGATTAAGAAGCACCGAAGTAATGTCTAAACCCAATGATTTAAAATAAGGATAAAGGATCTAAGAACAAGGAAAGACCTTTTTAATTGTTCCGATAGTCTCACTAATTGGATCAGACTAAAGAATCCAAATAGAATTTGAAACGAGACAAAAGACAAACAAAAGGGGTTAAAGACCACTCAATAAATGAAAGTGACTAAAGATTTTTCCTTTGAGCTATTTGAGAGTTATCCAACTTGAGTTATGAGTACGAATGGTTTCTTTTTCATTTTCAGGAAGGAAAAAAGACTGAAATCAGAGTCTAATTGATTTTCTAGGCCCATTTGTCATTTAATTTATTAGAATTGCATACATAGACAAAACTTCGAAGCAAATCATTTTTCTCGAGCCGTACGAGGAGAAAACTTCCTATACGGTTCTAGGGGGGGTGTTGGTCATCTACATCTATCCCAATGAGCCGTCTATCGAATCGTTGCAATTGATGTTCGATCCCGAAGAGAAGGAAAAGATCTTAGAAAAGTGGGGTTTTATGATCCAATGAAGAATCAAACTTATTTAAACGTTCCTCTTATTCTATATTTCCTTGAAAAAGGTGCTCAACCCACAGGAACTGTTCAGAATCTTTTAAAAAAAGCGGAAGTTTTTAAGTAACTTCCGTCTAATCAAACGAAATTCAATTAAAGAAAGACTAAGGGGGGGTAGCACCTTGTATATAACTTTGTATAATTTTGCTCGACTTGTTTTTTGATTTCCCCCCCCCCTACTGCTGTAATTGTTTGCGTTGAATCCGATATCTAGAACGACAAAACCTTAGTTTATTGATTTTCTAAATAGCAAATTCGGACATTTCCTTCAAATGTGTGGTTTTCATTGGAACTCGACTAATCAACAAGGAATCCACTTTACTTATTCCACTTAGATTCATGAAATACATTATGAACTAAAAAATCCGAGATTTTTTAGTTCAATTCTTTCTTATTTCTATTTAATTTATTTCTATTTAATTTATTTTTATTCTTCTATTTATGTTATGTTTTTTGTATCTATGTAGATTAAATATGTAGTGTCAATCCAAGATAATTT